CTGAAGGAAAGAGACAAATAATTGAGGCAAATCTAGCTCTTCGACGAGCTAGGACAAGAGTCGAGGCTGTCAATGCAATTTCATAACTAGTTGGTGCGTTCAAATAATCAAAAGAGGTTCTGTTTCTAAACCCTATTTTGATTGGATTCACTCGACATAATCCAATCAAGCAGAATCCAATTTAGATACAACGCAATTCAAAAATGAAATAAATAAAAAATCTATAAAAATAAGGGTGGGACAAAAAACTTATTAGATACCGTTGACTCCGGTATCTAATAAGTTCTACCTACTATTGGATTTGAACCAATGACTCCCGCCGTATGAAAGCGATACTCTAACCACTGAGTTAAGTAGGTCACTTATTATCCTAAAGAGAACCAAATGGAACCCATCCTATCGATGGATTATAAATATCATATTCCTTATAAGCAACAATAATCGAACCAATACCACTCAAAAATTTCGGATGTTGGATCATAGAATATTGATCTTGACAACAAATTATATACATGATAAAATATGCATCACAAGCACTAAGGGCTATAGCTCAGTTGGTAGAGCACCTCGTTTACACGTGCGCCAATGTTTTTCAGGGGAATCCACCATACAATCCAAAAAATGGATCTTATTGAGAAATCGATGTCTTACTCCATAATAACTTTAAGAGAAAAGAGAACAATAGCCTGACGAGAGGTTCGGTCCTATTTGAGTGCCCTTTGTAGGTACCAAACAGGCTCCGCCTTGAGATATTGATAAGGTGAATAGCAGTATATTCAATGCTAGGCATAATGAGTATAAGGCCCTCAAAAAATCTCTTTTCGTCCTATGAACTTGAAGGTGTATGAAGTTTCATATTGGATTTTTTAAGCCGAACGATAGAGACTTCATTTAACTTAAAATTCTAGGCCAAAGGCAGACCTACGTCAAAATAACTTCACCTTTGAAACACTTTGGTAGTGCTCTGAATTAGAATCCCAAATAATGAATCAGAGCACATGGAGCCATCTCCTTATCTTATTTTTCTGTCAAGAAAAAATATGGCAGATTGGTTGATATTTCTATCAGTTAATGAAAGAGCCCAATGCAAAAAAAAATGCATGTTGGGTCTTTGAAACAGTTCAGATCATTTTGATAATAATAAGTTTGATCTGTTTTACCGAGAAGGTCTACGGTTCGAGTCCGTATAGCCCTAGAGCCCTATAAAAAAAATGAATAAAATTCCAAATTTTCATTTGAAATAAAAAATTGTATAATTTTGATTTCTTCATTCTTGTTTGTTGCTTATAACTGACCGGTTGGTTCATCGAAACAAAATTTGTCCTAGAAACTCACTCACGGGAATCATTTAAAGCAGAACAGAAAACCGAAAAAACATATCATATTTCAAGGAATCGAATCGATCTTTTTCCAAACAAACCAACCCTTCGTCATTAATTGTCGAAGGGAAATTCTATATGCATTTTTCTGCCCACAATCAAGGGGTTAAGCTAGCGATACTCCTTTTCTTTGGTATACCTTACCAAGACCCGGCGAAGCACACCAAAACAAGGGGGGGTGGTCTTCTTTTTCTGTATTCAATCAAGAGAAAACCCCACCCCATCCAGATCTGATAAACAGAATATACCAACACTAAGATATTCGAAATCCCCAGATACCTACCCATTCTCTTACATTTGAATACTTGTTCTATTCTAAATTACTAAGAAAAAACTTTCGACTCTATTCCTAAAAAATCCAAATTCCGAACTCGCATTTTTATAAAGAAAATTCAAATAATCAAAAGAATATCAAAAGAATAATAAATTCAAAAATTTTAAACACAAAATAAGAATTCTATTTGCTTTCTTTAGGCTTTAGGAAGAATCCTAGGCAAAAACAAGAAAATTTGTCTAAGTATAACATCTAGAGTTATACTAACTAAAGCAATTAAAGAAAATTGAACTAAAAAAATTAAGTAGACTGGAAATAGGATCCCGATCAAGTCAGTCGATAAATCTTGAAATGAGATATGCCCTGCAATAATCAAAGGAAACTAGATGGTTTGGTCAAAATAAATTGTTGTTTTGACTAACTAGTTATCAATGACTTTAGAACTTCAATTCGAATCAACCAATCCGATATACTTTCCACGTTCATAGGAGTGCGTCTATGTTTTTGCTTTACGAATATGATATTTTTTGGGCATTTCTAATAATATCAAGTTTTATTCCTATTTTGGCATTTTTAATTTCTGGGATTTTAGCCCCGATTAGGAAAGGGCCGGAGAAACTTTCTAATTATGAATCGGGTATAGAACCAATGGGCAACGCTTGGTTACAATTTAGAATTCGTTATTATATGTTTGCTCTAGTTTTTGTTGTTTTTGATGTTGAAACGGTTTTTCTTTATCCATGGGCAATGAGTTTTGATGTATTGGGCGTATCTGTATTTATAGAAGCTTTAATTTTCGTGCTTATCTTAATTGTTGGTTTAGTTTATGCATGGCGGAAGGGAGCAT